TATAAAATAAAATAAAAGGCATTGATCACTCTTAATTTAAATACTAATTTAAAGCTTCTATCACTATCACTATCATATAAAAAAAAAAGTCGAATAAAAGAAAAGAATTTTAATAGAATTAATTAATCGAATTAAAGCTATAAATTATATACCATAAAAAATAAAAAAGCTAAAAAAAAGCTAAAGCTATAGTCTAAGTGGCTCTTATTTAAACCTGAACCATTTAACTTTCTTGACATAGATAAAAATATAACAAAGATATGGAAATAAATTGCGTCCATGCGTCCAATAGGATTTGAACCTATACCAAAGGTTTAGAAGACCTCTGTCCTATCCATTAGACAATGGACGCCTTTCATTCCAATTTTTTTGCTCATTTTTACTTTTTTTACTTTGAATATAAATATAAAAAAATTAAAATATTAAAATGAAAAATATGAAAAATGGTTCGAGATAATTTTTAGAATGGCCTATAATTTTTAGTATAATTTTTAGAATGGCCTATTTAATTCAATTTAATTCAATGATGTATTAATTCTTCAAAATCTATTCTATTTTATTATGAAATTTATGATTAAAAAGGAAAACGAAAATAGAATAAAATAGAATAAATATAAGAATAGAAAAGAATAAGAATGTAATTCGTTTTAGTAATAAAATATAGGATCTTACCTTTTTTTATATTGTATTGAATTTTAATGGAATTTTATTACAAATAATAAAAAAATTCTTCTTATTTTGCTTTATTCTATCTGTTTTTATTCTATCTGTTTTATTCTATTCGAGCCAAATGGATCCTAATCCTATATCGACTCCATTTATAGAGTCTATAATAATATATAGAGCGGGTAGCGGGAATCGAACCCGCATCGTTAGCTTGGAAGGCTAGGGGTTATAGTCGACGTTGATTCATCTTAACGTCTCTAATTCAAAACCAAACATGAAACTTTTGTTTCATTCGGCTCCTTTATGGACTATCGAGAAATTCTCGGATATAAGACGTGAACAAAAAAAAAAAAGAAAAAACAATCAAATTGTTATTAATCAAAATTTAAGAGAAAATACAAAGGAAATTGAACTTCTTTAACTTGGACCCATAATATCTATGTCAGCTTTCTCTCTTTTTCTCTCTTACTGCATTCAAAAGAATGTGCTTTCTAGATGATCCCTCTAGAAGAGGGGAATTTGAACACTTTTTCTAGTTACTTCGTTCTCTATTTCTATTTGAAAGAATCCTTAGGAAAAGTCTTTTGTTTCCGCCGGGCTAATAATACTCAAAAAAAATGGATGTCTTTAGTAAACCAAAGACACCTTTTAATAGCTATTTCGCTTCAATCCTTTCTCGACAAAAAAAAAATCGAAGATTTAGTTACGATTAGAAAGAAACTTTTCTATGTTTATCCATGGATCCTTTACTCATACTCATTCAATTGAATATATTCATCCAACTCAAAAATTATGTTTCGTAATTTCATAATCCAATTTATGTTTATGAAGTTATAGTTGATTCTTGGATACAAATCACGAGAATGTATATTCTTCTTCGAATCTTTTATTGAAAGGGGAAGGATTAAATCCTTTTAAGAAATAAAGTTTTTGATCGGAATATTAATCCAACCGAGGGATCCCTTAACTATTAAGGGGATTACTAGAACGAATCACACTTTTACCACTAAACTATACCCGCTATGATGCCATTATCTTCTAGAAAGGGTCTTTTGTCGAGCAAAGTAATTGGTCGGAATCAATATAGGATTAAAAACGAATCATGAAAACGAGAGCATTGATATATTTTTTTGTCAGTACACATAATGGGCTTAGGAAAAGAAGACTCATTCAAATGACTCAAAAAACGAAAAAACTGCTTTCTTTTTCGAGTAAGAATGTATTGTTCAAGAAACCACAGTCTTTTTAGCTTTTTTTGTGTCCAGTAAAAAGTAAAGTAAGTAAAAAAAAAAAAAAAAAATAGAGTCTATAATAATATATCTAGATAGATAGATTGTATATTGAGTCTGTATTGATTGGAATATTGGGTTGGAGATATCTTTTTTGAGCACTTACTTTATCTAACTTTTATCTAAATTGAATTGCCGATAAAAGTTAGATATTTGATAAAACTTTATTACATATTTTTATTTTATATCTATAATATAACAATATAACTAACAATATAACTCTTTTTTTTTTATAGTTAATATTAATTATTGTTAATTATTGAATTTTCGCTTAGGAATTTGTTTTATTAATTCTTTATTAATTCGATACTGAAATCGATACTGAAATGAATTCAATTAATTGTAATTCGGAGAGATGGCTGAGTGGACTAAAGCGTCGGATTGCTAATTCGTTGTACGAGTTCTTCGTACCGAGGGTTCGAATCCCTCTCTTTCCATTTCTGTTACGTTGATAACTTGGTCTTGATATTTGAATTCTCTTTCGAATTTGTCAAACCCTCTTGGTTTTTGTTTTTCTTTTTTGTTTTTTCATATATATATATATATATATATATTAGTCTTATTAAGTATTATAATTTTTATATTATAATTTTTATTTTCATTTTTAGAGTTAAGGGTGTGAAATAGATAAAATCCTAAGAACATTTCAAAATCAAGTAAAAAAACAATTTTTTTTTATTCTTCGCGTCCGGGATTTCGTCCTGGATCATTAGATAGGAATCCGAAGATGAAGAGAGAAACAAAGAATATCACTACCGTGTAAACAAAAAGTTTGAGAGTAAGCATTACACAATCTCCAAGATTCCTTTTTTTTGTTTGTTTGGGAAAAAGAGAATAGATTCTCTATTTTTAGAACACATATTCTATTTTGACACCAAGAAATCAAGTGCTTTATAGAAATAGAAAAAATATTCCATTTCAGCAATGCATTTGTAAAATTTTGTCGAGTCCTTCATTATCAAAAATTTTATTTATTTTATTTCATACCGACAATTAGATATTATGGGGGACTCTAAGTAGAATATTCTATTCTAGTATATATGATAAAATATTCTAATAATATATAGACTAATAGAATAAGGTAGAATAAGGTCTTTCAATGGAAAAAAGTGAAGAATGAGGAAATCTGTGGATACAGATTTATCGTGGCTATACAGGAATCTCGATCGTTGACTTGAGGATTCATACTGTTACGACTTATCTGATCTTATCAATTGTTAGGATTTTTTTTCGTGAATAAATCATGAATTTTGGAAGGTTAGAACAGTATTTAAGATCTTATCGAAAACTGACAGCAGCTTGCCAAACAAAGGCTAAGAGAAGAAAGAGCACAGGGATGACTGGCATAACATCTATGATTGGCTTCAAAAAAGCGTAGGCCTCAGGCAATTTAGCGAAGAGAAAACTGCTTGAATAAAGGAGAGAGTTAAAACAGATCCAGATCAAACTAAAGATATTAAGCATAACAAATTTTTTTTTCTTAAAAATAGAAAGATAATTGTATCTTTTTTTTTTATTGAGTTTTTAATTTATTATTCATTTTAAAATGAATAATAAATTAAACAATTTAAAGTAGGGTAGACCAATCAAAAAACCTTCATTCAATTCTCAAATAAAAAAAAGAAAGAATAGAAGAAATCGTACTTTCATCCAATATCTTAATTGAATTATATATTATGATCAATAAATTCAGTTTAAATTCAGTTTAATTCTATATCTACATGTATCAAAATCTTATGAAGAATCTAGTTCAGAGATCTTTTTGACTGGAATTGACGAACAACCAATACTAATATTAGTGTTTAGTAGTAACGAATAGAAATAGAATATGGGGCGTGGCCAAGTGGTAAGGCAACGGGTTTTGGTCCCGCTATTCGGAGGTTCGAATCCTTCCGTCCCAGATCATACCCATTATATTATTTCTATGAGAATAGGTATTCTCGGTATATAGAATCTTTATTTTCAGCATATGAGAATAAAAAAGGATTGTCTTTTTGAACAACTTTCTGTTTCTGTTTAATTTAAGATTCTAATTCATTTTATCTTTAAGATTCTAATAGATGTGATTCTTCTTCATTATTTGAATTATTTAAAGTGATTCTTCTTTGAATCATATTTTGCATAAATTGGATTGAGTTCAAATCAAATAGACATTGATGCAATTGAATCTATTTTTGATCCGAGAAAGATGAGAACATAGATCAAAATCTTTTTGAATTTCTGAATTGAATTATAATACTAAAAGTACTAATTGAACTCAATCAAGGTGATTAAGCAAGAGGATTAAGTCGATTAATTTACTAGGGTAGGGTAAAAAATAGGAAGAATGGCTTAATCTGTACTTCTTTTGCTTTGTTTTGTACCTATACAAGAGAGTAGAGTCTAGCATCCAGTAAAATAGTATGCTTTTTCTTTGCCTTATTCTTTGATTTAGAACCCCCAACCCTCATATGCTTACTCGGAGAAGTAGATAGAGCGATCAATCGGAAATGGAAAAGCTCCATTTCAATCCTCTTATCTCTTTTAATCTAATTACTAATATAATTACAATATAATTACATATGTAAACAAAAAAGAATTCATATAGATTATAGATATAGAAGTCAAAAATCTGGACTGGATTACTCAAAAAAATGGATATAGATAGTATCACCTTAACCAACAACTATTCATGATTCCATAAGGGAATTAATTACATATTAAAACGAATTAAAACTAAAGGAGGAATATGCTCAAACTTCGTTTGAGACGGTGTGGTCGAAAGCAACGAACTATTTATCGAATCGTTGCAATTGATGTTCGATCGCGAAGAGAAGGAAAACCTCTTCGTAAGGTTGGTTTTTATGATCCAATAAATAATCATACCTATTTAAATTTTCCTGACATTCTATATTTCCTTGAAAAGGGTGCTCAACCTACAGAAACAGTTCAGGACATTTCAAAGAAATCGGGGTTTTTACATTTACACAATTCTGCCTTAATCAAAGCAAATTCAACTAATGCAATACAAAAAAGGGGGGTTGGATGATTTATATATAACTTGGTCTACCCCTGTTTAATTTAACACAAGTCCAATAAACACAAGTCTTAGGCTTGTGTTTGTTAATTATATATCTTAATTCTCTAATCTTATCCATATTTTATTATTATTTAAATTTGATTTAAATAATTTTCTTTATTTTATTTTATTAATAATTTTTTTTGCTTTCTTCATTGTATTCTGTTCAAGTTTATTTTTTTTTCAACATTCACACTCATATTGACAACAGGGTATCAAACAAATATAATTCATTGTGTGTGGGTAAATCGATCTTTCTCCCTTCTATAAGGTTTTTAGGTTTTTGTTTTTGTACTTTATTCAATAGGTAACATACGTGACAAGAAATGACCTATCAATTTAGATTTTTTAATATTGTTATTTAAGAATTTAGTGTATTTGCATCTGAGCCATTCATTTTTATGTTCAGAATCAATTCGAAATTTTTATATTTCATTTTCTTGCTAGTTTAATATTTGGATTGTGCCTTGCAATTCAATTTCTTTTTTATTTTATTGGGATTCCGATTGTATCTACACATCCTGATTATTTTTATGTTTTTTGAGGCGGGAGGGTTGCTAACTCAACGGTAGAGTACTCGGCTTTTAAGTGCGACTAGCATCTTTTACACATTTCTATGAATAAATTGATTCGTCCACACTATCTGTAGAGTTGGGAAGATCGCGACTGATCCAAAAAGGAATGAATGGAAAAAACAGCATGTCGTAGCAACGAAGAATTCCAGGAATTTTTTTCTTATCGGCTTGATCAAAACTTTTTCTTGAATTCTTGGCGCAAAACAAAATGCATTCAAAGTTTGGTCAAGTGAATAAATGGATAGAGCACTATGGCTCAAATTATAGGTAAAAAAAAAAGCAACGAGCTTGTTTTCTTAATTGGATCTTAATTGGAATGATTTCCCACTCTAATTAAACGTTAAAAATACATTAGTACCTGATGTGGGAAAGGTTTTTTCCCTGAGTGGATTATCCTTTTTATTTTTTTTTTTTTTATGAGTCCTAACTATTAGCTATTCACCATTAGGGGGTGGAGATGAAGGTGTATAAGAAGCAGTATATTGATAAAGAAATTGGTTCCAAAATCAAAAGAGCGATTGGCTTGAAAAAATAAAGGATTTTTAGCCATCTTCTTAGCCTTTAATCAACATAAACCAATTAGATGGAAAAGGAGAGGATAGAGAGTCCGTTGATGAGTTTATTTCTTGCCGTGGTATTTAGTCTTTTCTTACTATAAATACTATTGCTTTGACTGTATCGCACTATGTATCATTTGATAATCTCAAAAACCCTACCTTTTACCTTCGGTTCAAATTGAATTTCAAATGGAAAAAGAAAAATTCCAAAGATATTTAGAACTAGATCCATCTAGGCAGCATGACTTCCTATACCCACTTATCTTTAGGGAGTATAGTTATGTGCTTTCCCATGATTATGGTTTAAATAGATCTATTTTGTTGCAAAATGTCAGTTATGAAAATAAATCTAGTTTACTAATTGTAAAACGTTTAATTATTCGAATGGATCAACAAAATCATTTGATTATTTCTACTCATTATTCTAACCAAAATATATTTTTTAAATGCAACAAGAATTTATATTATCAAATGATATCAGAGGGTTTCTCAGTCATTGTGGAAATTCCATTTTCCCTACGATTCGCACCTTCTTTAGAAAGAGAAAGGTCAGAAATAGTAAAATCTCATAATTTACGATCAATTCATTCAATATTTCCTTTTTTAGAGGACAAATTTTCACATTTAACTTATGTATTAGATGTACTAATACCCTATCCGATCCATCTGGAAATCCTGGTTCAAATCCTTCGATGCTGGGTGAAAGATGTTTCTTCTTTGCATTTATTACGATTTGTTCTCCATGAGTATTGGAATTGGAATAGTCTTCTTACTCCAAAGAAATCCATTTACATTTTTTCACAAAGTAATCCAAGATTTTTCTTGTTCCTATATAATTCTTATGTGTCGGAATACGAATCTATCTTTCTTTTTCTACGTAAACAAGATTCTCATTTATGGTCAACATCCTCTCGGGTCCTTCTTGAGCGAATCCATTTCTATGGAAAAATAGAACATCTTGCAGAAGTCTTTCCTAATTATTTTCAGGTTATCCTTTGGTTGTTGAAGGATCCTTGCACACATTATGTTAGATATCAAGGAAAATTAATTCTGGCTTCAAAAGATATGCCATTTCTGATGAATAAATGGAAATTTTACCTTGTTAATTTATGTCAATGTCATTTTTTTGCGGGGTCTCAACCGGAAAGGATCTATATAAACCAATTATCCAAGCATTCTCTCGACTTTTTAGGCTATCTTTCAAGTGTGCGACTAAATTCTTCAGTAGTACGGAGTCAAATGGTGGACAATGCATTTCTAATAGATAACGCTATGAAGAAACTCGATACAAGAGTTCCACTTATTTCTTTGATTCGATTATTGGCAAAAGCGAGATTTTGTAACGTATTAGGACA